GGCAGTTTGACTGGGGCGGTCGCCTCCTAAAAGGTAACGGAGGCGTACAAAGGTTTCCTCAGATCGGTCAGAAATCGATCGTAGAGTGCAAAGGCAAAAGGAAGCTTGACTGTGAGACCTACAAGTCGAACAGAGACGAAAGTCGGTCTTAGTGATCTGGCGATATTGAGTGGAAAAGTCGTCACTCAACGGATAAAAGTTACTCTAGGGATAACAGGCTGATCTCCCCCAAGAGTTCACATCGACGGGGAGGTTTGGCACCTCGATGTCGGCTCATCGCATCCTGGGGCGGTAGTACGTCCCAAGGGTTGGGCTGTTCGCCCATGAAAGCGGTACGTGAGCTGGGTTCAGAACGTCGTGAGACAGTTCGGTCCATATCCGGTGTAGGCGTTAGAGTATTGAGAGGATTCTTCTTTAGTACGAGAGGACCGAGAAGAACATACCGCTGGTGTACCAGTTATCATACCAATGGTAAACGCTGGGTAGCTACGTATGGAAAGGATAACCGCTGAAAGCATCTAAGTGGGAAGCCCACCTCAAGATGAGTACTCTTATTGTGAAAACAAGTAAGATCACGGCAAGACTAGCCGTTTACATATTATTCTTTCGAGGATAGTTATAAGATAGGCATTAAGTGCAAGTATAGTAATATATGAAGCTGAGATGTACTAACAGATCGAGGACTTGAACTTTTTTCTAGCTTTAAAAATTATTGTCTTGGTGTTTAAAGGATAGTGGAACCACATTGATCCATTTCGAACTCAATGGTGAAACACTATAACAGTAACAATACTTAAGGAGGAGTCCTTTGGGAAGATAGCTTATGCCTAGACTTTTAAACTTTATGAAAAACTAAACACCTTAGCATCAAGAAATTTGAAATACTATTCCTTAAGGTCTTGTAATTTTTGTTCAATGGAAATGGAATATGCAATTATAGAAGCAAGTGGTCGACAGTTTTGGGTAGAACCAAAAAAATTTATCGAATTCAATAGACTGATTCTTAAAATTGGTAGTACAATCTTGATTCGACGAATTTTATTTGCTAAAAATAAAACAACTACTCATATTGGTCAACCTTATTTACAAAACATTTTAGTAAAAGGTAAAATAAGCAAGCACTTTTTAGGCCCTAAAATTCTTGTTTTTAAAATGAAACCAAAAAAGAAATACCGTAAAAAAATAGGTCACAGACAAAAAATGACAAGATTATTAATTCATAAAATTGAGTAAGTTTTTTTAAATATACTCTGGTCTTAATCACTCTAGTCCAATTGATATGTCGATCATTTTAATTAATATAAGTAGTATATTGATTTATGTGTTACAATAAGATGCTATCTAAACATTCCTCAGTAGCTCAGTGGTAGAGCAATCGGCTGTTAACCGATTGGTCGTAGGTTCAAATCCTACCTGGGGAGCTTCAAAAAGAAAAAGTAAGATATTTAGTTTTTCGATAATAGATTAAATATTGATTCTATCAATGCTAGAACCTGAAATATAAGTGATTAAAACAAATTAGCTGGTTAGATAAGTCGGATAAACAAATAATTTAAAAACTACCATTATCTACTTTATTATTCCTCGCATTCGATAATTAGTAATTAACGTATGACTATTGCAATTGGACAAACAGAGCGTAGTGGGTTATTTGACCTTGTAGATGACTGGTTAAAAAGAGATCGTTTTGTTTTCGTAGGTTGGTCAGGGTTACTTTTATTTCCTTGTGCTTATCTATCTCTTGGTGGTTGGTTCACAGGAACAACTTTTGTTACTTCATGGTATACACACGGTTTAGCAACTTCATACCTAGAGGGCTGTAATTTTTTAACAGCAGCAGTCTCAACACCATCAAACAGTATGGGTCATTCACTTTTACTTTTATGGGGACCGGAAGCTCAAGGGAATTTCACACGTTGGTGTCAAATTGGTGGTTTATGGGCTTTTATAGCTTTACATGGATCATTTGCTTTAATTGGATTTTGTTTACGCCAATTTGAAATTGCTCGTTTAGTAGGGATCCGTCCTTATAACGCTATAGCTTTTTCTGGGCCTATTTCAATTTTCGTTTCTGTTTTCTTATTATACCCGTTAGGCCAAGCAAGTTGGTTCTTTGCACCAAGTTTTGGTGTGGCGGCTATATTCCGTTTCTTATTATTCCTACAAGGTTTCCATAACTGGACATTAAACCCATTCCATATGATGGGTGTTGCTGGAATTTTAGGTGGAGCATTATTATGTGCTATCCATGGAGCTACGGTAGAGAATACTTTATTCGAAGATGGTGATGCTGCAAACACTTTCCGTGCTTTCACACCTACACAATCTGAAGAAACATATTCTATGGTAACGGCAAACCGCTTTTGGTCACAAATTTTTGGGGTAGCTTTTTCAAATAAACGTTGGTTACATTTCTTTATGCTTTTTGTACCTGTAACAGGTTTATGGACGAGTGCAATTGGGATCGTAGGTCTTGCTCTTAACTTAAGAGCTTATGATTTTGTATCACAAGAGCTTCGTGCAGCAGAAGATCCAGAATTTGAAACGTTCTACACTAAAAATATTTTATTAAATGAAGGTATCCGTGCTTGGATGGCTGCACAAGATCAGCCACATGAAAACTTTGTATTCCCTGAGGAGGTTTTACCACGTGGAAACGCCCTTTAATGTTGTTGCAGGTAGAGATATTGAATCTACAGGTTTTGCTTGGTGGTCTGGTAATGCTCGTCTTATCAATGTATCTGGTAAATTATTAGGTGCACATGTAGCTCATGCAGGTATCATGGTTTTTTGGACAGGTGCTATGACTTTATTTGAAGTTTCTCATTTTATCCCTGAAAAACCGCTATATGAGCAAGGTTTTATCTTAATACCTCATTTAGCCACTTTAGGTTGGGGAGTTGGTCCTGGTGGAGAAATCATTAATACATATCCATACTTTGTTGTTGGTGTTGTACATTTAGTTTCTTCAGCAGTATTAGGTTTTGGTGGGATCTACCATTCATTAATTGGTCCAGATACACTAGAAGAATCATTCCCATTTTTTGGTTATGATTGGCGTGACAAAAATAAAATGACATCTATTTTAGGTATTCATTTAATCTTCCTTGGCCTAGGTGCATTATTATTTGCTTTTAGAGCTATGCCAGGTAACTTATTTAGTTATGGATTATACGATACTTGGGCACCAGGTGGTGGTGATGTTCGATTTATTGAGAACCCAACTATAAACCCATTTATTATTTTTGGGTATGTTTTCAAATCACCTTTTGGTGGTGATGGTTGGATCACTTCAATTGATAATATGGAAGATCTTGTAGGTGGCCATATATGGGTAGGTGCGCTTTGTGTTATCGGTGGTGTATTCCACATTGTAACTAAACCATTCTCATGGGCTCGTAGAGCTTTTGTTTGGTCGGGTGAAGCTTATTTATCTTATAGTTTAGCAGCTTTATCTCTTATGGGTCTTACTGCGGCTATTTTTGTATGGTATAACAATACAGCTTACCCGAGTGAATTCTTTGGTCCTACTGGTCCTGAAGCTTCACAAGCACAAGCTTTTACTTTCTTAGTAAGAGACCAAAGACTAGGTGCAAATGTTGCTTCGGCACAAGGACCAACTGGTTTAGGAAAATATTTAATGCGATCACCAAGTGGTGAAATCATTTTTGGTGGTGAGACAATGCGTTTTTGGGATTTACGTGCTCCATGGGTAGAACCTTTACGTGGTCCAAACGGTTTAGATATTAACAAAATTAGAAACGATATCCAACCTTGGCAAGAACGTAGAGCAGCTGAGTATATGACTCATGCTCCATTAGGTTCTTTAAATTCAGTTGGTGGTGTAGCTACAGAAATAAATTCTGTAAACTACGTATCACCTCGTTCTTGGTTAACATGTTCTCATTTCTTTTTAGGTTTCTTCTTACTAGTAGGTCACTGGTGGCATTCTGGTCGTTCAAGAGCTGCAGCTGCAGGTTTTGAAAAAGGAATAAACAGACAAACAGAGGCTGTACTTTCAATGCGTCCAATTGACTAAATAATTTTTAAGTAGAAAAAACTATCTAGATAGTTTTTTCTACTTAAGAGTGATTTTATTTTTCTATCAAAAGAAGAATTTAACTTTTTTTATTAGTTTTTAAACTAATAAAAATGGATAAATTCTTTTAACAATAACCTTTGGTTCATTTTCTCTATCTTTATAACCTTTCAAAGTTAATATCCCTTGAATAATTAAATAATCTTGGACTTTATAGTACTTTAAAAAATCATTTCGATAATCACCCCAAAGTAGCAGTGTTAGTTCGCTCCTAGAATCCTTTTGTCGAAGAACTGGAAATTGTACTTTTATTTCAATAGTTTCATATTCTTTATAATTTAAATGAATAGGTTTCTCAACTAATTTTACAACAAAAACTGCATGGTTCATAGGTAATATATTAAATAATAGAAGTCTTTGTTTTTTTCATTTGCCCTACATTTAATCTTTCTAAAAGGTTAAGCATCATTTCAAAGTATTCTCGGAAATAAAAATCCAATTCTAATATTTCTTTTTTGTTAATGTCTAGTAGATCATACGTATAATTAATCGAAGATGTAAAGTTTTGAGTGTTATTTATCACCTCAATAAATGCTAAACGATCACTAATTTTAAGGCTCCATTCAAAAAAACCTGTTATTTGTCTAAAGAGCTTAAACAATAATACAGGAACCCTTTGAGTTTTCGCTTTTTGCCCTGACAATTTTTCACATAGTTCAATAATTTCCTCTGATCTCCAAGCTTGGGAGCTTCCAGTGGCAAATACTTTATTCTTTGTTTCTTTAATAGAGAGGCTTTTAATACAAAAGAATGCCGCATCTTGGGTATCAATATAAGAGATTGTTGGAGATTCTAGAGTAATTATAATAGGTTTTTGTTCTAAGATAGGTATAGCATACTGATATATAAGTCCTTGAAAAAACCCAGCATATTTAAATATCGTAAAAGGTATTGTCGAACTTTCTATAAATTTTTCAATCCTATATTTCATTTGCATAAGGGTTATATATGGGTATTTTTCTGAGTTTAAGATAGATAAAAATATAAAACGTTTTAATTGAATATATTTCGATAATTCTATAACAATTAATTTACCATACCAATCAACATGTATTAATTCAGCATTGTCCTCTGATTTTGTAGTTGAAGCATCAATAACTGCTGTAACTCCTTGAAAAGAAAAGGGTAAAGTTTCTGGTATCGTTAAATCACCATAAACTAATTCGGCGCCCCACTCTTTTAAAAAATTAGCGGCTTTTTTATTACGGACAATACAACGAACTTGAAAACCGTTTTCTAAAGCTTTTCTAACAATTTGTCGACCTAAAGTTCCCGTTCCTCCAAGAATAAGTAGTGTCATAATTATGTATGTTTTTATAAATTTTTAAGACTTGTGTCAGATATATAAGATAAAGTTATCATATACTACTACTTTACTATATTAATTTATATAAATTCAAATTTTAAATATACTTTTTTTTATTTTAATATAGAATAAAATAAAAAAAGTATATTTAATATTATATTAATAGCTTAGGATTAAATTGATTGAATTACAAAAGGTTTATATTGTATATTAAAGATAGCAATTTATAATAATAAATTTTAGGTTTTTTAGAGATGAATAAGCTCTAAAATTAGGATTTATTATATTAAAATATTTGTGCAATAACACTAATTTGTGTTGTAACAAATTTAGCTGGTAAAAAAACTTAAAAGTTCAGAGCTATAAAATTTATTTAAGAAAATTGTTAATAAAAAAATAAAAAAAAGGTTTAAAAAATGATTTTTTGGGATAATTTATTACGTTACCCACGATTTTTTCTATCTTCAATGATTGGTTTAATTTTAATAGTAATAAACCCTATTGTTGTAATATTAAAAAAATTTGATGATAAAAAAATAATCTACATTTTTTTTATTAGTGTTTTAATTACTCTATTTTGTATTTTAAAAGCAATGCTTAATTTTGAGTAAATTCTTTTACCAAACTTATTTTATTTAGGATAATTAATTTATGACAACTAAACAGTTCTTTAATTTAGTAACTTATTCTGAGGATCAACCTAAAGAAAAAGTAGAAACAAAAGTAGAAAAAAAAGAAGATCAAAAAATCTATTATTTTTCAACAAGTCCACAACGTAATACTTATACAACATATTCTTCAAAATATGTCTATGAACGACGTACTTCAATAAGGGGAGAGTTAGATCGGGAGGAAAGACTTAGACTTAAATACTCAGAAAAAAAAGGTGGTGAACAATTATATAATCAAGACCACAATCTTGATGAAAAAGAAGAAAATAAAAAGAGTACTCTTTTTAAAAATATTCAGGAAATTCATGAAGACACATTATACCTTCAGACAGGAGCATTTGCTCTTTTTGACACATTAGTTCGAAGTGGTATTCATTCTGTGTTTGGTTACCCTGGTGGAGCTATTTTACCTATTTATGACGAATTATTTTTCTGGGAAGAAAAAAAGTTTATTAAACACTACCTAGTAAGGCATGAGCAAGCTGCAACACACGCAGCAGATGGCTTCAGTAGATCTAGTGGACAGGTAGGGGTTTGTTTTGCAACATCAGGTCCTGGGGCAACAAATTTAGTTACTGGAATTGCAACTGCCTATTTAGATTCAATTCCTATGATTGTAATAACAGGTCAAGTTGGTACTCAATTTCTTGGTACTGACGCTTTCCAGGAAATCGATATTTATGGGATAACCTTATCATTAGTTAAGCATTCCTATGTCGTTTTAGAATCAAGATTTTTATCGCAAATTCTTGCGGAGGCAATCTATGTTTCTCAAAATGGTAGACCAGGTCCAGTTTTAATTGATATACCAAAAAACGTAGGTTTAGAAAAAATCAAAAAATTCACTCCTTGCTATGCAACAACAGTACATAAAGTTTTAGGTTGGCGATATAAGGTTAAAAACCAATCAGATAAGATAAGAATGGCTTTGCATAGACTTTCAATATCGTCAAAGCCATTATTATATATTGGGGGGGGAGTTATAAGTTCAAGGGCTACGCGCGAATTGTCAGAATTTGTTTATCGTTATAAAATTCCTGTGACGACAACATTAACTGGAAAAGGAGCTTTTAATGAAAATAACCGATTATCTCTAGGTATGTTAGGAATGCATGGTACTGTATCGGCAAATTTTTCTATATCGAATTGCGATCTATTAATTGCTATTGGTGCTAGGTTTGATGATAGAGTTACTGGAAAATTACAAGATTTTGCTTGTAAAGCATTTATTATTCATATTGATGTTGACGAAGCAGAAATTGGGAAAAATAAAAATGTTGGGATTGGTATCGTAGGGGACATAAAAAAAATATTGGAAAAATTTTTATTACTAATGGCTCGTCCAGAACATAGCTGGTTAGAAAAACCTCTCCGTGAAGAATTCAAAGAATGGTATAAACAAACGGCTGAATGGAAACAACAATTTCCATTATTACCGATCCCTGGTGATTATTCACCATTACCACAAACTATTGATGATGTACTATTACCACAGACAGTCATCAAAACAATATCAGAAATTAAACCTTATGCGATAATTACTACGGATGTTGGACAACATCAAATGTGGGCAGCGCAGTATACAAAATGTCAACGTCGTAAATGGTTATCTAGTGCTGGACTAGGTACAATGGGCTTTGGCCTACCTGCCGCTATAGGGGCAGCAATAGCTTATCCAAAAGAGGATATTATTTGTATTACTGGTGATTCTAGTTTTCAAATGAATTTACAAGAATTAGGAACTATCTCTAAGTATAATTTACGAATCAAAATTGTCGTAATTAACAATCATTGGCAAGGAATGGTACGCCAATGGCAAGAAACCTTTTATGAGAGTCGATACTCACATTCAAATATGTCTGAAGGGGCACCAAAATTTGATATACTTGCAAATGCTTATGGCATAAGAAATTTATATACTGAACGCCAATCAGAAATATGGCGTACTTTACGAGATGCTTTAGAAGGCACAGATCCCGTTTTACTTGAATGTAATGTGTTAGAGGACGAAAATTGTTATCCTATGGTCGAACCCTCTAAATCAAATAGTGAAATGTCTTTGTCGCGAAAACTTTCTACCACAATAGAAGGCTTAGTAATAAATAAAGAAGAAGAAAAAGAGAGAATAAATCTCTCTTTAGATAAAAATAACTTAGAGAGTTAAACTTATCTCTTTAAACAAGTCGTGAATAGTATTCAATGACTAACATATCATTAATTTTAAACCTAAGATCTTTACGTTGTATTAAATTTCGAACTTTACCAGTCAATAATTGTGCATCAAATTCTAAATGACTATTGGAAACATTATCATTTGGATTTGAGCTTTTACTTTGGTCTAAATTAGATTTAATTAATGCAATTGTTTTAGGTTTTTTAGAAAAAGTAATGATGTCATTTGGTTGACACTGAAAACTAGGTATATTTACTCTTTTTCCATTTATCATTACATGCCCATGATTAACAAATTGTCTTGCCGCTGGTATAGTTGGAGCTAATCCCAAACGAAAAATAATATTATCTAATCGCATCTCTAAAAGTTGCATTAATAAAAAACCAGTCAGCCCTTTTCTTCTTCTGGCTTCTTTAACATATCTTAATAATTGTGACTCTGTTATTCCGTAGTTATAACGTAATTTTTGTTTCTCATTTAGTCTAATTTTATAAGGTGAGGCTTTTGCCTTTTTTTGTTCAGATGTTTCTTGTTTTATTACTACTTTTTTTGTTAAACCGGGTAAATCACCTAATCTGTTAATGATTTTTAAACGAGGGCCTCTATAACGTACCATTTTATTTAAACTAATATTTTTAAATTAAAAATTAATTTACTAATAAACTTAAAAGGAGAGTTGATTATTCCAAAGAGAAATATATCTCTATCAAATATTACAATAATAAAATAAAAAATTGTTTTTATACAGTATAAACTAGTAGACTAGTGTATTATATTTATATAGGGCTTGTAGCTCAGTTGGAGTAGAGCACGTGGTTACGAACCACGGTGTCGGGGGTTCGAGTCCCTCCAAGCTCATATAATATAATGTATTATTTTTGGGGTATAGCCAAGTGGTAAGGCAGTGGACTTTGACTCCGCCATTCGTAGGTTCGAATCCTCCTACCCCAGTTAGTAGTCTTAAATTTGATCAAAACTTTGAATTATTTTGACATAGCTTATCACCTGCGAACTAAGAAGTTCATTCTGTCGATTTAAATAAAGATTAAAAAAAAGGTTTTTTCTATTTTTAAGTTGATAATCTAATTGTTTGTCTCTAAAATTGATTTTTATTATTGGTTTCTGCTTTATTTCCGAATATAATGAGGCAATATTATTTTTATTAACCTTATTAATCATTATACCTAAGGTCTTCTCTTTTGCTAGTGGGATATTTAATTTTTTGGTTGCAAAAATATTCGAATAAATAATTAATAAGGCTTTAGGGTTTTTCTTTACTATTAGGGTTTTATTAGAATCTCTTATGCTGTCCATAAGTAATTCAAAAAAAAGAGGATCTAAATCTTTGATAGATTTAAAAACAGCTAAGATCTTGTTTCTTTTTCTAAGCACTTTCATTTTGAAAATATATATTCATCAGTATCAATGAAACCTTTTTTAGATGACTACGACTACCTTAAAACTTTATAATTATAGTTTCAAAAATAGTCAAATAAAAAACTGTAAGGGTTTTTATTTGACTTCTAGCTCTAAAATTTACCTAAAAGCTCATATTTTAATTTTGAACTATCACGTACCAATTTTGTTATACCTTCTATGTCATCAACGTTTGCTAACCAATAGTTTATAATTGTTGTATAATCATTTAAAATATCAATACAATCATCTTTTGACATCCATGGTTTATAAGATAATTCTTCTTTTAGTAGTTGCCAACCATTTTCTCTAGGCCAAAAAAAAAAAGTGGTAATTGGCATCGTACACTTATTTTGTAATTTTTTATCTACGGCTAATCCCAAGTAATTTTTGCTCCAAATGATCTTAAATACATAAATATTATCGTTCGACATAATTAAATTATTTATAATTTATTAAAATTTAGAAGATCTCCTTAACAAGTTTTTTACCACTTCCGTAGGCTGTACACCATTAGCTAATCTACTGATTGTTCGTTCGCGATCAATATGAAAAGTTTTATTCATTGGATTATAAAAACCTAATTCTTCTAATACTTTACCATCACGTTTTGTCCTAACATCCATTACTACAATTTTATAAAAGGGTTGTTTTTTACGACCACCACGCTTAAATCTTATTTTTAGCATTTTTATTTATAATTTATGTTTTTTATTATATAATTACAATTGACTCTAAGGTTCGTATCATCCACTCAAGACATATAAATGCCATCATTGCAGACATATCCATACCGAATATAGTTGGTAATAAACCTTGGAATTCTTTTAGAAAAATATCGGTAATAACTATTAACCCAAACATTGGATGAATATAAGGATTAACATTTGGAAACCATTGTACAAGAAAACGTATAGATAACGCCCAATAATATCCTTTAAGGAACAATACTGTAAATAATATCGTTAAAAAAAGGTAATCTCTTCCAGTCAAATCATTTAACACCATTCCCTGAGGAAGACGAGTATCAACGAAATTATATAAGAATTCTCCGACACCTTCTATTGACAATTTCATTATTTTTTATCTCCTATTTTTAATAAATTTTATATTAATGTTTTTATTGAGAATATCTAAAATATTAACTCTAAAAACGTTAGTGTTGTATACAAAGTAATAATATTCCATATCTAAACCTTTTGTCAAATTAAAAAAAAAGTTCAAGCTCTTAAATAATATTTAAATATAGTAAGGAAATATAAAAAAGAAGCTAAATCCTGTAATGGTTTCATATGCTTGTATTAATCTCAAAAAAGTTTAGTAAATGATATACTATAGAATTATAGTATAAAATCATTCTTTTTTTAATAGAAACAGAAAAATAATTTTAATGGCAATCTTTTTCACCTTGAAATTATATTTTTATGGATAATATAAATAATATAGATAAAAACTCTAATGATTACGAAGCTAGATGGGGGTTTTATTTAAAAAGCGAGATTCTAAATGGCCGTGTAGCAATGGTTGCTTTAATCCTAATATTAGTAATTGAAGTTATTACAAAACAAACCTTATTTAATTTAATGTCATTTTTTTAAATTATCTTTAAGATTAGTCAATATTTATTTTTCTAGAACATATAAAAACATTTTTGATCAGAATAAGGAAACACAATAAATTATCCGTATGTTCAGACACCCTGTTGAGAATAATTTAAGTAATTGTGTTCAACAGGATGACTGAATTCTATTAATTGACAATTTTAACTAATTGTAGGTTTTAACCAATCGTAACCTTTTTCTTCTAATAAGTTTGCTAGCGTAGCATCCCCAGTCTTAACAATTTGCCCATCTTGCATGACATGGATAAAATCTGGTTTTATATATTCTAATAATCTTTTATAATGAGTAATCAGTATTATACTTTTAGTTTTATTTTTCATTAATACGTTAATTGTTTCAGAAATTGATTTTAATGCATCAATATCAAGACCTGAATCTGTTTCATCCAAAATCCCTAATATAGAATCTAGTAAAGCGAATTGTAGAATCTCATTCCTTTTTTTCTCTCCTCCTGAAAACCCTTCATTAACGTTTCTTGAAATAAAGCTTTCGTCTAAATTAACCATTTTTAATTTTTCTCTTAGCAACTCATAAAAGAATAAAGGATTTGCTTTAGGTAGATTCATTGAGACTTGTTTTGCATTATAAATTGCTTCAAGAAATTCTTGGTTATCCACACCTGCAATCTCTACTGGATACTGAAAAGCTAAAAATAATCCTAAATGGGAACGTAAATCTGGATCTAAATCACAAATGTTTTTTCCTTTAAATAAAATTTCTCCTTCTATTACCTCATACGATGGATGACCAGCGATGACTTTAGAGAGTGTACTTTTTCCAGAACCATTTGTACCCATGATTGCGTGTATTTCTCCCTCAAAAATTGATAAATTAACTCCTTTTAGAATCTTGTTGTTATTAATATTCGCATGTAAATTTTTAATTTCTAATAATGGTATTGTTTTAGTACTCATCCAACACTCCCTTCTAATTTTATTCGTAATAAATGCTCAACCTCAGAAGCAAATTCAATTGGTAATTCATCAAAAACAATCTTACAAAAACCTGTAAGGATTAAGGTAACTGCATCTTCTGCATTAATGCCACGCTGTAACAAATAAAACAGTTGTTCTTCTCCAACTTTTGAAGTGGAAGCTTCATGTTCGATTTTTGAAGTTGAATTTTGTACCTGTATATAAGGAAATGTGTTTGCTTGTGCATCGGCTCCAAATAATAGTGAATCGCATTGAGAAAAATTACGACTATCAAAGGCCTTGGTACCAATTTTAACTAACCCACGATAACTATTTTTTGAATACCCACTAGAAATACCTTTAGAAATAATTTGGCTTTTAGTATTTGACCCCACATGAATCATTTTAGTACCTGTATCAGCTTGCTGCATATTAGTTGTTAAGGCTACTGAATAAAACTCTCCCTTAGAGTCGTTACCAACTAAAACACAACTAGGATATTTCCAGGTAATAGCAGATCCTGTCTCGACTTGCGTCCAAGATATCTTTGAGTTTTCTCCTATACATAACCCACGTTTTGTTACAAAGTTATAAATACCACCTACCCCATTTTTATCACCAGCATACCAATTTTGAACCGTTGAATATTTGATTTCTGCATTCTTTAATGCTATTAATTCTACAATGGCTGCATGTAATTGGTTAGTATCGTATTGTGGAGCTGTACAACCTTCCAGATAACTAATATAACTACCCTCCTCTGCTACAATTAGGGTACGCTCAAACTGACCAGATTCTTTATTATTGATACGAAAATAGGTTGATAACTCTAATGGGCACCTTAAATTTTTAGGTACATAACAAAATGATCCATCGGTAAACACAGCAGAATTTAGTGCAGCAAAAAAATTATCACCAAAAGGAACTACACTACCTAAAAATTGTTTTACTAAATGAGGATAATTTTTAATAGCTTCTGAGATTGGACAAAAAATAACTCCATATTTTTCTAGCTCTTCTTTAAAAGTTGTTGCAATCGAAACACTATCAAAAACAGCATCTACAGCAACATTTGCTAAACGTTTTTGTTCATTTAATGAGATCCCTAATTTATCAAATGTATCTTTTATTTCAGGGTCTACTTCATCTAAATTCGCGAGAGTCTTTTTTGTTTTTGGAGCTGAATAATAAACAATTTTTTGGTAATCCATTTCTAAAAAATCTAATTTTGCCCAAGTAGGGCTTTTCATTTGTCTCCATTTCTTTAATGCTCCGATCCTAAAGTTGAACATATAATCCGGTTCATCATTCTTTTTAATAATATTCCTTATTATTTTTTCATTTAACCCGGGTGGTAGTGTATCAATTTCAACCTCAGTAGAAAACCCATATTTGTAAGGTTGATTTACAAGTTGTTGTAATGTAGCATTTGTATCAGTCATCATATTATTTTTTTAGTATATAAAATAGATATATAGGTTAGATTTTTTAATTGCCTGTTTTATTATGATTACTTTTTCTTATACTTGATTATTTAAGTATATTATATAGTTTATTCTTATTCTTTTTTTAGCAAATTAAGTTATCTTAAGATTTTATCGAATAAGATAATTCTTGTCTATATTTATTATGATAAATATATTCCTAAAAATTTTAATCTTAATTCTTTTAAGTTTTAATCAGCTAAAATGTTTATCCCAATTTAGGATTAAGTTTAAATTTTTATAGTTAATTTACTAACCTTTTTAAGTAGTTTTTATAGAAAAAAGTTGATAAATTTTATTTCTTAACCTTTATAGAAAGTATTATGAGTTTTAAAAAGTCAGGGTAGCAGATTACCCAATATAATTTTTTGCTTCGAAATTTTATTGAATCGACTACTATTTTAATTAAGTTATAGTAATCGAATTCATTTTATTTATCTAACGTTTAATTTCTACATATCGTTGGAAGATAAATCTATTATTATTTCTATTTGTTGTAAGAACTTTTGATCTAATAAAACCTAAATCAAGAGCTTGAGTAATAGTCTCTGAATAACCGTAATTTAATTCTATTTTTTTCAAAAATATATTAATTCTTTCCTTTTGTGTCCATGACTGTGAATCTGTAATTATGTCATAAGATAAATTTCTTAATCCAAAAGCTAAGTAATTCTGATTTAAATCATTATATATGCTAGATTTCAAGCTTTTGGAAAAATTTATAGGAACCTCAATAGTTTTATTAAGATTATGCTCTACGTAAGGGTGGCCTAACTTATTAATTACTTTTTTTAATATATTAGGGTTTGTGTACTTCGTTTTAATAGATGTATAATGAGACATTTATTTTATTTTCTCTAAAAAAATAAAAAAGTAGACTAAAAGATAGATATAATATTTGCATACTTAAATTATACTAAATCTTTTAATAGGTGTCAAGAATTTTATTTTTTATGTCCAATCCCCAATCAGGAAATTTTCTTTTAGAAAAAATTTAAATTTTACTAAAAGCCTTTAATCCATATCCATACTCACTTAACATAAGTTATCCGAATAATTATTCCAACCATTCGCCGCTATAGTTACTTTGAAAACTTATTTACCGATTTTTAGCCCGCTAACATGTATCAAATTTAGCTTTCTAACTAAGTTTAGATATACCAATTGGCGTCAAGTAATTAATTTTTCTAGATTCGGTATTAATGGGCGGTACTGGACTTGAACCAGTGACCCTCTGCTTGTAAGGCAGACGCTCTACCACTGAGCTAACCGCCCCAAATTTTACTTGCTCACGCCTCTATTCTATAGGCTATCCATAAATTTACGCAAATAAACTTCTTCTAAATAATAATTAGAACTTAGCTGGTGAAAGGACTTGAACCTTCAACCTACTGATTACAAATCAGTTGCTCTACCAATTGAGCTACACCAGCACTAAATATTTGATATCTAACAATTATATATTTAATTTTACGTATAGAGGGTGAATGACGGGACTTGAACCCGCGAATGGCGGAATCACAACCCACTGCCTTAACCACTTGGCTACACCCACCTTAATACCTATAATATACTGTATACATATATTAATTAAAAATTAAAGAAATGAAAATAAATTTTTTCCTTTTATCCTTATCCGTAAATGGTTTGACATATAAAGTATATCTAAATAAACCTTCTCAAATATTTGATTTATTAGAATTCTTTAATCATCAAAAAGAACTCGTAATAATCGAATATAATGGAAAAATATATAATAACTTAGAGTTACACAATAGACTTTCCTATTTAAAAAAAAAAGATAATATAGAAATTATTACTATTGTAGGCGGAGGTTAAAAACTCAATCTTTTAGAGCCACTGAAACTCTTCCTCGCTCTATGTCTTTTGATATGATTTTTAAAGGTATTTGGTCACCAAGTTTATATAAAGATGAAAGATTTTCTATCTGATTTTTTTTTTTTAAGATTTCAGAAATATGTAATAAACAGTTTACCCCTAGAATATTAACAAAAACACCAAAATATTTAATAGAAGTAACATTTCCCAAATAAGTAGGCCCACTAACTAAATTTTTATTTACCTTGTTAAAAACAGCTAGTTTGGAACTGACATGAGCAATATGAAAATAATCTTTCACTTCTAAAAATTTAAATGGCATAAAAAGATTTTTATTCTTTATTCTCAGATAGTACTTTGGAATATTTATATTTAATACAAAAAAAAATAAACCATTAAAAATTATTAGCTTCCCTTTTGTTAAGGATTTACTAAACTTAGCATAAATAGTTATATTGGAAAAATCTATTTGTCTCAAGCGATTCCATAAATAAATGGATTGTACTCGTTTCATTGAAACTATAATTCGATTAGAGTTTTTATTAATATCAAGTATTAAAAACTCTCCAATATAATTCACATTTAAGAGATCGGTTGGACTAGAGATTGGGGAAATAGAAATTTCCTTTAACGGTAAGAAACATACTTGCTCTAATCCAAGATCAACTAGAGCATAATTAGATTCTATTCCTATAATAATTCCAGCTAATATATCATTAGTTTTTACTTTATAACTATATTTGGATAAAATTAGGCCAAATTTATTGAAATCAAATTTTGATGTAACGATATATAATAACATAATTTTCCTTTACCTCGTTTAAGATTAAAAATTGATACATACAAAATCTATTCTTGAAATTTTATATCATAATGTTTTTCTAAATATAGAATGACAGGGTTAATAATCCCTAGGACTTCATCATTAGATAGAGTCCGACTCTCTGATTGGAACGTTAATTTGAAACTTAAACTACAATAACCTTCTTTTATAGGTTTTTTAGAATAATAATCAAATAAACTTATAGATTTTAATAATGGCTGAGCTAGTAAATAAATTACTTTTTCGATTTCGTATGAAAAGATAGATTTGTTTATTATAAAACTTAAATCTATATAAGAAATAGGATAAGAAGAATATGGAATATAATTAATTAAATTTTTACTATGGGAAAAACGATTTAATATTTCCGTATTAATCTCAAATAAATAAACCTTTTTTTGTATATTATTTTTTAAGGCTAAAGTTGGATGTATCTGACCAAATGTACCTAATTTTTGATTTCCTATAAATAAATCAGTAGTAAGATTAGGATGAAAGGTTGTTCCACACACATTTATTGGATTCCAATAGATTGGTAACTGTAGATTTAATTTTTCAATTAGAGTTTCAATAATTCCTTTAGCTTCAAACCAACTAATAGAGGATTTTTCACTACCCCAAGTTGAATGAAATATTTGACCTCCAAAAATTCCACTAACAACTTCTATTTCTTTTTTTTTTCCATCTGATAATAGTTTATATACTCTTCCCAATTCAAAGGTCTCAAAAATTTCCCCAATATTTTTTTGGTTAAATTTAACCTTATCAATAAGGCCATTTAATAAACTTAGTCTAAGAACAGACGAATCATTAAAAAGTGGGTTTTTCAAAGTTACTCCACTTTTTGAATCCTTTTTTATTAGAATAGAATGAATACTTTCATTAAAACCTAGGTTGAGAAAATAAGATCTTAATCTTCTTTTGAGTTTTTCATTTTTAGTTAAGTATCCAAATTTATTATTAGTTAATTTTAAAGGTTTGAATTTATTAAACCCTATAACTCTTATAATTTCTTCTACAATATCTACTTCTCTTTCAATATCTACTTTTCTTGCTAATGGTATAAGAACATAGCAGTTATTATCTGTTTGTAGATCAATTTTAAAATTAAGTAATTTTAAATTTTTTACTATTTGGAACTTATTTAAAGCATTAGAGTTATTATAAGGACCAGTCAACTGTTTAATGTTTTTATAAGATATTTTTATTTTTTTTTCACATTGTTTTATATATCTAGAAAATAAAGAAAAATGATTTTCTAGATCTTTTAATGTATTTTTATTAACAATAGGAATTTCATATTCGAACTTTATCTTTTGTGTCCAAAATAGATGCATCAACCTTAAATAAGATTGTTCTAATAGATTTAAATCTGTTTGCTTTTCAGACTTTATTGAATAATCAGTTCTTAAATTTAAAAGTTTAGATGACTTTTTTATTTTTTTTGCGTCGTATATACCGTACTGGAGTAATACAGAGGAAGTATTTTTATTTACAATTGTCGTATGATTTTGAATAAGACCTGGTATTGAGATTATTTTATTATTAATAGTTAGAGTTAAAATATTACTATTTAATGAGATTATTTTTGATTCTGATATAGGAAATAAAGATTCCTCTGTTGCCCATTTAGTAATAAAAACTAAATCTTTTGTTAACATAAGATCTTCTAAAATTTCGAGATCATAGGCAAAAAAAACTTGGCCTGTTTCTATCATTAAATAATTAAGAGTATCTATAATATTATTAACTGGATTAAATCCCATCAATAATAAGCGGTTTTTTATCCAATAGGGAGATGATTTTATCTCAAATTTTTTACTCGTTATATTGCGTAAGGTTATACCTTCGTTTGAATCTAGAACCTTATGAAGATTTAAGTTCTTTAGAATTTTACCAAATGATTTTCTCTGTAAGTACCATTCCCATAAAGAATAGTTATGCTGCCAGAGTTTATAGTTATTAAGAATTTTATAGCTTCTACTTTTTAATAAATTTCTTCCAAGGATTGTAGAATTTCGAGATAAATCTAAATTCAACACACCCTTAGAAATTTGCGAATCTACTAAAATTAAAGGTCTTATATTAGGAGGTATTTCTAAAAAAAAATTAGATTTAAAAAGAGCGATTATTTCTGTTATTAAACCTTTTATATTCGACACATCCGCTCTATTCGCTGTAAAACTAATATCTAAAATAATGTCAAAGTTTTCAAAATAGTTTTTAGTCGTTATGCTTTCAATTTCAAAACCAGCGAGAGTTAATCTATTTATTAACCTATGCAAAGTTAGTTTTTGTACTCCTATTATCTCTTGTATCCACTTTAAGGAAATATACATAAATTTTTATAGTGATTAAAAAATAGATACATACTACATATATATAAAATAACTTCAGCTTAAATTTTATCTAGCATTTACCACTTAATTATTTAAGCTCTAGTAAATGTTAAATTATTTTCATCTGAGTACCTTTCCATAAATCTCATAAAACGATCCCAAGCTTCTGCATTTTTCATAATATAAAGTGCTTGGAGGGTTTTTGGTTTTCCTTCAATGAATTTAGCATTAAGGTCTTTCGTACTTAATACTCCTTCTTTATCAATTAAAAACATACCTGATATCTCACTTTCTGGCTTAATACCAGTATAGAACAAACTAGCATCTTCAAAAATAAAAGTTGCTGTGCCAGTAGTACCATCTGTTGATCGGGTGATATTAATAGTAGGTATAGTAGTTTCTTCAACCCCTTTAATAAATTGTATTTTAGCTTTCATAATGTTCCTCATTAAATTCTTACTATTATTTTAATATCTATGAATAATAAATAACTATATAGGATTAAAAATAAAAAAACAACTTGACAAAAAAGATCAATTAAAATTTGACTTTTTTATTCAGTTGAATTATAAAGTAGCTATACCAACTTAAAATACAAATAGTATCAATACTAGTAGTAACAATTGTTATTGTTATTTAAAATAATAATCTAAATTAATAAATATATAAACT